AGCCGGGACATTGAGGAAGATCCAAAAAGGCATTTCGGGAATCGATCTGATTCTATCTCTGTTCGTTCCGTTTGAAGAAAGGAAGGATCCCAAAGAATCGATCTTTCTTTTAGTTGTTGAATCTCTGTTTGATCGATCAATGTGTGATATTCTGAATCCTCATTTCTAATGGAATCGAAATGATCTCTGGATTGATCAGAAGATCCTTTCGATTGGCTAGAATCCGTTACTTGAACGAAAATAGATCTTGTGGAATCATATTGAATATTTGACAATACATTCCGTACCCTGCTAAAAAACCGATCCTTGTTTACCAACCACACATTATTGTCTAACCAAATCCAATTCTCTCTCGATACGTTCCTCAAAAAATCCGATTCGTGCTGATTCTTCCCCCAACTAACGAAGAGATCTTGGCGGAATTGCCACATATGAAATTGAGCACAATTTTGCAAAGAAATACCCCACTTGTTTCTCGAGAAGAGATGGGAAACATGCTCAATATCATTTGATTGAATAGTTGCCTCAGCTCCTTGTTGTTTGAAGAAACCCCCCCCTTCAATTGGTCTTTTTTCACGAAAAGCAGACATGAGATAACAAATCAAGTCTTTCCCTAAGATTTCGAATAGCTGTCCCGAATTCAAGTTGATTATGTTTCGCTTCTTCCTCGGAGAAAGACGATCAAACAATTCCCAATCATGGTCCTTGCGGATCGGATCATCCGTATAGGATAAAAAAAGAAACTCCAGATATTTGCTATCTTTCTCTTTGAATGAGATCTCAATTCCAGCTATGGTTTCATTAGCTATCTTACAACTAGAATCCCTCTTTTTTCCGATCCGGTTCCTCCACCACCGCGAACCCCGGTTCGATTCAGGCATGATACGCTTTTTATTTATTGGGAGAACCCAAGTACTCTCTTGCGGATCCATGAAACAACTCTCAGAAATCTTTTTCCCTTTTGGAAGATACAGGAGCGAAACAATCAACCTATTGATATTGGAAGACCAAAAAGATTCTTCCAATGTCTCATTTCTGGGTCCGATGGAATTCATAGGTATAGGAAGAAGCCCCATCAAATAGAGATTTTTTCTTTCGACCATCTTTCGATTGTTAATACGAGATATAAGGACCACTACTACAAGCAGTACTACACCTTTGATCGTGAAATATCGATTGCTTGTTGAACCCTGTGAATCACGTGAAAGTAGGATACTCCAAATTCGGGGGTCAAAGAGTTTCATAAAACGTTCTTGGTGGAAAAAAATGGGAGTGAAAGATCCCACTGAATCGAATTTGATCCATGAATCTAAGAAATAGTGAGAATTCTTGATCTCTCTCAATATCTCTCTCAATTCGAAGATCCAGGATTTGAATTGATGTCGTTTCATTGATTCCTCCTAAAGATTTTCATTGATTCCTCCTAAAGATTTCATTTCAATTGGAATTTGGTTATTCACGATGTACGACGAGCCCTGTTAAGCATCCATGGCTGAATGGTTAAAGCGCCCAACTCATAATTGGCAAATTCGTAGGTTCAATTCCTGCTGGATGCACGCCAATGGGAACGTTCAATAAGTCTATTGGAATTGGCTCTGTATCAATGGAATCTCATCATCCATACATACCGAATTGGTATGGTATATTCATACCATAACATATGAACAGTAAGAACTAGAATTCTTATCGATACTGGAACTCATAGGGAAGAAAATGGATTTATGGATGGAATCAAATATGCAGTATTTACAGAAAAAAGTATTCGGTTATTGGGGAACAATCAATATACTTCTAATGTCGAATCAGGATCAACTAGGACAGAAATAAAGCATTGGGTCGAACTCTTCTTTGGTGTCAAGGTAATAGCTATGAATAGTCATCGACTCCCGGGAAAGGGTAGAAGAATGGGACCTATTATGGGACATACAATGCATTACAGACGTATGATCATTACGCTTCAACCGGGTTATTCTATTCCACCTCTTATAGAGAAAAGAACTTAAAGCAAAATACTTAATAACACGGCGATACATTTATACAAAACTTCTACCCCGAGCACACGCAATGGAGCCGTAGACAGTCAAGTGAAATCCAATCCACGAAATAATTTGATCTATGGACAGCATCGTTGTGGTAAAGGTCGTAATGCCAGAGGAATCATTACCGCAAGGCATAGAGGGGGAGGTCATAAGCGTCTATACCGTAAAATCGATTTTCGACGGAATGAAAAAGACATATCTGGTAGAATTGTAACCATAGAATACGACCCTAATCGAAATGCATACATTTGTCTCATACACTATGGGGATGGTGAGAAGAGATATATTTTACATCCCAGAGGGGCTATAATTGGAGATACCATTGTTTCTGGTACAGAAGTTCCTATATCAATGGGAAATGCCCTACCTTTGAGTGCGGTTTGAACTATTGATTTACGTAATTGGAAGTAACCAATTAGGTTTACGACGAAACCTAGAAATCAATCACGGATACAATTTGAGTACCTCCATGGGATAGACCTCAACAGAAAACTGTTGAGTAACGGCAGCAAGTGATTGAGTTCAGTAGTTCCTCATAGAAAATTATTGACTCTAGAGATATGGTAATATGGAGAAGACAAAATTGTTTGAAGCACGCACAGAACCGGAAGCGCCCCTTGTTTCAAAGAGAGGAGGACGGGTTATTCACATTTAATTTGATGGTCAGAGGCGAATTGAAAGCTAAGCAGTGGTAATTATAAAGATCCCCCGGGGGAAAAATAGAGATGTCTCCTACGTTACCCGTAATATGTGGAAGTATCGACGTAATTTCATAGAGTCATTCGGTCTGAATGCTACATGAAGAACATAAGCCAGATGACGGAACGGGGAGACCTAGGATGTAGAAGATCATACATGAGTGATTCGGCAGATTTGGATTCCTATATATCCACTCATGTGGTACTTCATCATATGATTCATATAAGATCCATCTGTCTAGATATCATCATATACATCTAGAAAGCCGTATGCTTTGGAAGAAGCTTGTACAGTTTGGGAAGGGGTTTTTATTGATAAAAAAGAAGAATCTACTTCAACCGATATGCCCTTAGGCACGGCCATACATAACATAGAAATCACACTTGGAAAGGGTGGACAATTAGCTAGAGCTGCAGGCGCTGTAGCGAAGCTGATTGCAAAAGAGGGTAAATCGGCCACATTAAGATTACCATCTGGGGAGGTCCGTTTGATATCCAAAAACTGCTTAGCAACAGTCGGACAAGTGGGTAATGTTGGGGTGAACCAAAAAAGTTTGGGCAGAGCCGGATCGAAGTGTTGGCTAGGTAAGCGCCCTGTAGTAAGAGGAGTAGTTATGAACCCTGTAGACCATCCCCATGGGGGCGGGGAAGGGAGAGCCCCAATTGGTAGAAAAAAACCTACAACCCCCTGGGGTTATCCTGCGCTTGGAAGAAGAAGTAGGAAAAGGAAAAAATATAGTGATAGTTTTATTCTTCGTCGCCGTAAATAGGAATATTGAAAATCGAATTTTTTGAATTTGAAATAATGTGATGGGCGAACGACGGGAATTGAACCCGCGCATGGTGGATTCACAATCCACTGCCTTGATCCACTTGGCTACATCCGCCCCTTATCTAGCTAAAGGATTTTCTCTTTTTTCCATTCATCATTATTGTATTTATTCTTACCTTCATACTTAGATCGAGATATTCTATTGGACATAGAATGCCAATCTTTAAAATGTAAAATAAAAAAAGGAGTAATCAGCTGTGACACGTTCACTAAAAAAAAATCCTTTTGTAGCTAATCATTTATCCAGAAAAATGGAAAAACTCAACATGAGGGAGGAGAAAGAAATAATAGTAACTTGGTCTCGGGCATCTACCATTATACCCAAAATGATTGGCCATACAATCGCTATTCATAATGGAAAGGAACATTTACCTATTTATATAACAGATCGTATGGTAGGTCACAAATTGGGAGAATTCGCGCCTACTCTGACTTTCGCGAGACATGCGAGAAACGATAATAAATCTCGTCGTTAATTTGAAAAAAAAGGGATAAACCTTATGATAAAAAAAAAAAACTGGAATTCGGATAGAGAAGTCAAAGTTTTAGCTCAACATATATGTATGTCCGTTTTCAAAGCGCGAAGAGTAATTGATCAGATTCGCGGGCGCTCTTATGAGGAAACACTTATGATACTGGAACTCATGCCTTATCGAGCATCGTATCCCATTTTTAAATTGGTTTATTCTGCAGCAGCAAACGCTAGTCATAATATGGGTTTGAACGAAGCTGATTCATTCATTAGTAAAGCCGAAGTCAATGGGGGTCCCTTTGTGAAAAAGTTAAGACCTAGGGCTCGAGGACGTAGTTATTCGATAAAAAGGCCCACTTGTCATATAACAATTGTATTAAAAGAGAAATCGAAATTTTCTTTATAAGATTTCGATTCTTATTTAGAAAAAAAAATAAATAAATGGAAAGATAATATAATCAAAAAATATGGGACAAAAAATAAATCCACTTGGTTTCAGACTTGGTACAACCCAAAATCATCATTCCTTTTGGTTCGCACAACCAAAAAATTTTTCCGTAGGTCTACAAGAGGATGAGAAAATACGGAATTGTATCAAGAACTATGTACAAAAAAATAAGAGAATATCCCCAGGTTTCGAAGGAATTGGAATTGCACGCATAGAAATTCAAAAAAGAATCGATTTGATCCAAGTCATAATCTATATTGGGTTCCCAAATTTATTAATAGAGGGCCGAACACGAGGGATCGAAGAATTACAGATGAATGTACAAAAAGAGTTTCGTTCTGTGAACCGAAGACTCAACATTGCTATCACAAGAATTGAAAAACCTTATGGACACCCTAATATTCTTGCAGAATATATGGCTTCACAATTAAGAAATAGAGTTTCGTTCCGAAAGGCAATGAAAAGAGCTATTGAATTAACTGAACAAACAGATACAAAGGGAATTCAAATACAAATTGCAGGGCGTATCGACGGAAAAGAAATTGCACGTGTCGAATGGATCAGAGAAGGTAGGGTTCCTCTACAAACAATTCGCGCTAAAATTGATCATTGTTCCTATACAATTCGAACTATCCATGGAGTATTAGGCCTAAAAATTTGGATATTTGTAGATGAAGAATAATAAATAGACCCTTCATTTATCTTGCCGTTCTGTCCAGTGATAGAACAAAAAATTAGAAACCGTTTCTGTTTTTCCGTTAAATCAAATAAAAATAAACAATTCTAATTCTATAAGGTTGAATAAAAAATCGATTAATCTTTTTTTAATATAATTGCTATGCTTAGTGTGTGACTCGTTAGTTTTTTCTTTAGAGTTTAGAGTTGGGCTTCAAAAAATCCCCACTATGAACTTAATAACTATAATAAAATAAACAATAAAATAAACTAAAAACTAATAACCAACTTATTGCTTCGTATTGTCGAGATCCCAAGAAACAGTCACTATATGACTGGATCAATCATATAGTTGTAACAACTGAGATTTTCCATAAAAAAAATCTGATTATAGATTCTGAAGGAAAAATAAATAAATAAGAAAAAGGGGGATACGGATAAATGGAAAGGTGATAGAAAGAGAGAACAAAAAGATCAATGATAGATGATTCCAATATGTATGGTCACCTCATAAAAGGCAGTGTGATAAAGCATTAATATTGATATAAATAATAATAAATAATAAAGAGCCCCGGGTTAATAGAAACTGAGGAGATCGGCTCGGGAACGAATTTTGTTGGGAGCTCCATTGCAGAGTTCAGGCCTAACCATTAATGGAGAAGCTATAGGAACGACGAAACCTGTGATTATATAAGATTCTATTAAAATAAAAACGAATCCTAATGATTCATCGGGTGGGATGGCGGAACGAACCAAGAACAAATTGATTTACTCTGAGAGATCATGGATTGATCCTACGAATGGAACAGGAAAGAGTCAATATCCGCCCGCGAAACCCTTATTTTTTTTTATTACTCTTATCGAATCAAGACAATATTCCAATAAAAAAAAAATAAAAATAAGGATTCGTTATAATATAAATAAAGAAGCATTATGTATATCTATCAATATACACATCTAGTCGTATATACAGCTTCCTATGTAATAAATGAAATATCAATAAATCCCATTACTTAGTTTAGTGTATTAGTTATTAATAAATACATGTGTATCTGTAATATTATCGAATTCTTTCATTCGCGAGGAGCTGGATGAGAAGAAACTCTCATGTCCGGTTCTGTAGTAGAGGTGGGATTGATTAAGAAAAAACCATCAACTATAACCCCAAAAGAACCAGATTTCGTAAGCAACATAGAGGAAGAATGAAGGGAATATCTTGTCGGGGCAATCAGATTAGTTTCGGCAGATACGCTCTTCAGGCACTTGAACCCGCTTGGATCACAGCTAGACAAATAGAAGCAGGGCGAAGAGCAATGACACGATATGCGCGTCGTGGTGGAAAAATATGGGTACGTATATTTCCCGACAAACCTGTTACAGTAAGACCTACAGAAACACGTATGGGTTCGGGGAAGGGATCCCCCGAATATTGGGTATCTGTTGTTAAACCAGGTCGAATACTTTATGAAATGGGTGGAGTATCCGAAACTGTAGCCAGAACAGCTATTGAAATAGCTGCGTGCAAAATGCCTATACGAACTCAATTTGTTATTTCAGGATAAGGATGTAGAACTAAACATAAACAAAAGGGGTATTGAGGATGAAAAAACAACCACGGGTTTATTTATTTATAGACAAACACTATTTCTTTTTTTCCTCATTCTTTGCATTGAAATAACAGATTCAAATAAAAATGATATGATTCAACCTCAGACCCTTTTGAATGTAGCAGATAACAGCGGAGCTCGAGAATTGATGTGTATTCGAATCATAGGGGCTGGTAATCACCGATATGCTCATATTGGTGACGTTATTGTTGCTGTAATCAAAGAAGCAGTGCCCAATATGCCTCTAGAAAGATCAGAAGTAATTAGAGCTGTAATTGTACGTACATGTAAAGAACTCAAACGTGACAACGGTATGATAATACGATATGATGACAATGCAGCGGTTGTCATTGATCAAGAAGGAAATCCAAAAGGAACTCGAATTTTTGGGGCGATTGCTCGGGAATTGAGACAGTTGAATTTTACTAAAATAGTTTCATTAGCTCCCGAGGTATTATAAATACTAGTGGATGAAACTATGATATAGTTATAGTAGGATATCTGAAACGGATCAAATTAGTAGATTGTGTCTCACGCATATACTTTTAGTAACTAATTTCTTAATTAATAATTGAATAATTCAAGTAAAAAAAACATGTTGATTATATCAAAATTCGGAAGTACCAATAATTCGTCATGGGCGGAGACGCTATTGCTGATATAATAACTTCTATAAGAAATGCTGACATGAGTAAAAATGGAACGGTTCGAATAGCATCCACTAATATCACCGAAAACATTGTTAAAATACTCCTACGAGAAGGTTTTATTGAAAACGTTCGGAAACATCAGGAAAGTAACAAATATTTCTTGGTTTCAACCTTGCGCCATAGAAGGACTAGGAAAGGAATATATAGAACTATTTTAAAACGTATCAGTCGACCTGGTCTACGAATCTATTCCAACTATCAAAAAATTCCTAAGATTTTAGGTGGAATGGGAATTGTAATTCTTTCTACTTCTCGAGGCATAATGACAGATCGAGAAGCTAGACTAGAAAAAATTGGAGGAGAAATTTTGTGTTATATATGGTGATCCTCCTCCGGTATCCTAATTTTATCTCTAACTTCCTATTTGTGAAATAGAGGGGAAAAGTGAGTTATATAACTCTTCCTCCATTAGTTGATACTTCAAGGGGGTTACCTGGAATGAAAGAACAAAAATGGATTCATGAAGGTTTAATTACTGAATCACTTCCCAACGGTATGTTCCGGGTCCATTTAGATAATGAAGATCTAATTCTAGGTTATATTTCAGGGAGAATCCGACGCACTTTAATACGGATACTGCCGGGAGATAGAGTCAAAATCGAAATAAGCCGGTATGATTCAACCAGGGGACGTATAATTTACAGACTTCGCAACAAAGATTCGAGCGATTAGATAATTTTTGAAAACATTCCTTTCATGGGGGATCCAATTCAAAGCTAAAAAATACAAGAGGCTTATTTTCTTCCAAGGAATAGATTCCAAATTAAGGTAAGGGGTGAGAAATATGAAAATAAGGGCTTCTGTTCGTAAAATTTGTGAAAAATGTCGACTGATCCGTAGGCGCGGACGAATTATAGTGATTTGTTCCAATCCGAAACATAAACAGAGACAAGGATAATCTTTCTAAAGTTTCTCAAGGAAGGGCCATGTAAAAATAAAGGATCCGCTTTAACATGAAATGGATATCTCCGTATCTTTCTATATATTTCTGATTCATATTTATGAGATAATAAAATATGGCAAAACCTATACCAAGAGTTGGTTCGCGTAGGAATGGACGTAGAATACCAAAAGGGGTTATTCATGTTCAAGCGAGTTTCAACAATACCATTGTAACTGTTACAGATGTACGAGGTCGGGTGGTTTCTTGGGCCTCCGCCGGTACTTCTGGATTCAAAGGCACACGAAGACGGACACCTTATGCTGCTCAAGCAGCCGCCGAAAATGCTATTCGTACTGTAGTTGATCAGGGTATGCAACGAGCAGAAGTTATGATAAAAGGTCCAGGTCTCGGAAGAGACGCAGCATTACGGGCCATTCGTAGAAGTGGTATACTATTAAGTTTCGTACGTGATGTAACACCTATGCCACATAATGGATGTCGACCTCCTAAAAAAAGACGTGTGTAAAAATAAGAAGGATTTCAAGAGAAATAAATTATTCAATGATCTGATCAAATAATAATATTAGTATGGTTCGAGAGGAAATAGCAGCATCCACTCGAACACTACAGTGGAAATGTGTTGAATCAAGAGTAGACAGTAAGCGTCTTTATTATGGTCGTTTCATTCTGTCCCCGCTCATGAAAGGTCAAGCCGATACCATAGGTATTGCCATGCGGAGGGCTTTACTTGGAGAAATAGAAGGAACATGTATCACACGTGCAAAATCTGAGAAGGTGCCGCATGAATATTCTACGATAGTAGGTATTGAGGAATCAGTACATGAAATTTTCATAAATTTGAAAGAAATTGTATTGAGAAGTAATCTGTATGGAGTTAGAGACGCATCCATTTGTGTCAGAGGTCCTAGATACGTAACCGCTCAAGATATCATCTCACCACCTTCCGTGGAAATAGTTGACACAACACAGCATATAGCTAACCTGACAGAACCAATTGATTTGCGTATTGAATTACAAATCAAGAGAGATCGCGGATACCGTATTAACCCCACAAATAACTCTCAAGACGGAAGTTATCCTATAGATGCTGTATCCATGCCTGTTCGAAATGCGAATCATAGTATTCATTCTTATGGGAATGGAAATGAAAAACAAGAAATACTTTTTCTAGAAATATGGACGAATGGAAGTTTAACTCCTAAGGAAGCACTTTATGAAGCTTCTCGTAATTTGATTGATTTATTTATTCCTTTTCTACATGCGGAGGAAGAGAACATTCATTTCGAGGAAAATAAAAACAGGTTTACTCTACCCCTTTTTACCTTTCAAAATAGATTAACTAATCTAAAGAAAAACAAAAAAGGAATTCCATTGAAATGTATTTTTATTGACCAATTAGAACTACCCCCCAGGACCTATAATTGTCTCAAAAGGTCCAATATACATACATTATTGGACCTTTTGAGCAACAGTCAAGAAGATCTTATGAGAATTGAATATTTTCGTACAGAAGATGTAAAACAGATATTGGACACTCTACAGAAGCATTTCGCAATCAATTTACCTAAGAATAAGTTTTCGTTTTAAATCTATTTGAATTATTTCATATTCTTTT